CCTAGAGATTCCATGAAAAAGAAAGGTAAAAAGGAAAATTTTTGTTTTTTAACAGTTTGGGGAATGGAAGCTGAATTACCTTTTGGTTCTCCCCGACAACTACCTTCCTTTTTTGAACCTATTTGGAAACAACTTGAAAAAAGACTTATAAAAGTGAAAAAAAAACGTTTTCTAGCCCTAAAAATTATAAACGAAAGAGCAAAATGGTTTCGAAAAGTATCAAAAGAAAAAACAAGATGGGTTAGAAAAATAGTTCGATTTATAAAAATAATAATGAAAGAACTTAAAAAAGTAAGTCTAATTCCATTATTTGGATTGAGGGAAGTATATGAATCGAATACAAAAAAAAAAAAATCACTAATAATAATAAGTAATCATATAAATAATGAATCGTCCATTCGAATTAGATCTGCGGATTGGACAAATTATTCACTGACAGAAAAAAAGATGAAAGATCTGGCTGATAAGACAAATACAATCAGAAATCAAATCGAAAAAATAACAAAAGAAAAAAAAAATATATTTATAACTACGTATATAAACATTAGTCCTAACGAAACAAATTGTGATGATAAAAGATTAGAATCACCAAAAAAGATTTGGCAGATATTAAAAAGAAGAAGTGCTCGACTAATGCGCAAATATCACTATTTTTTTTATTTGTTTATTGAAAGGATATACAAAGATATTTTTTTACGTATCATTAATATTCCCAGAATACATGTAAAAATTTTACTTCAATTAAAAAACAAAATACCGGATAATTCCAATGATGAAACAAATAAAAAAGGATTTTATATTGATAAAAATAAAAAAAATCAAATTGATTTTATTTCGACTATAAAAAAGTTTATTTCTAATATTAGAAATAAAAATTCGCAGATTTTTTTTGACCTTTCTTCGTTGTCACAGGCATATGTATTTTACAAATTATCACAAGCCCAAGTTATCAACAAGCATTACTTGAAATTTTTATTTCAATATCACGGAACAATTCCTTTTATTAAGGATAGAATAAAAAAAGATTTTTTTGGAACACACGGAATATTTCATTTCGAATCAAGGTATAATAAACTTAGCGGTTTTAAAATGAATGAATGGAAAAGCTGGTTAATGGGTAATGATCACTATAAATACAATTTATCTCAGACTAGATGGTCTAGATTAGTACCGCAAAATTGGCGGAATAGAATCAATCAAAATTTTCTGGTTCAAAATAAAAACTCAACCAATTTTTATTCATATGAAAAAGACCGATTAATTCATTACAAGAAAGAAAACAATTATGCATATGCAGTAAATTCATTACCGAACCAAAAAGATAAATTTAAAAACTACAAATATGATCTTTTATCAAATAAATATCTGAATTATGAAGATAAGAAAGGTTCATATATTTATGGGTCGCCATTCCAAGTAAACGAGGCAAAAAGGATTTCCTATAATTACAATAATTATAATCCCGAACTTTTTTATTTGCCGAGAGATATAGATCTTGGTAACTATCTACGAGAAGATTCTATTATTGATAGGGATAAAAACCCGGATAGAAAATATTTTGATTGGAGAACTATTAATTTTTGTCTTAGAAAAAAGATCGATATTGAGGAATGGAGAAATAGAGATATCGGGGCCAGCGCCAACATTAATAAAAATACTAAGACTCGGACTAATTATTATCAAATAATTGATAAAATGGATAAAAAAAAAATGGATAAGAAAGTGTTTATGAATCCCCCGATTCATAAACAAATCTGCCCAACCAATCAAACAAAAACATTTTTAGACTGGATGGGAATGAATGAAGAAATCCTAAATTGTCCGATATCAAATCTAGAACTTTGGTTTTTACCAGAATTTGTGTCACTTTATAATACATATAAGATTCAACCGTGGATCATACCAATCAATTTACTTCTTTTTAAATTGAATATAAATAAAAACATTAGTAAAAATATCAACGAAAAGAAAAAAAAAGATAGATTATATAATCCAAAAAAATCTCTTGAATTAGAGAATCAAAATCAAGAAGAAAAACAACAGCCAGTCCAAGGAGATCTTGGATCATATGCACAAAATAACAAAAATATTGGATCTGATCCATCGAAAAAAAAAAAAAATGTTAAAGAAGATTATCGGGGATCATACATTCAAAAAAGCAAAAATAAAAATAAATCCATGATAGGAGCGGAACTAGATTTCTTCCTGAAAAGATATTTTCTTTTTCAATTGAAATGGGATAATGCTTTTAATCAAAAAATACTAAATAATATCAAGGTATATTGCCTACTCCTTAGATTGAGAAATCCAAAGGAAATTGCTATATCCTCTATTCAAAGGGACGAAATAAGTTTGGATGTAATGCTGATTCCGAAGTCTACAACTCTTCCAAAATTGATAAAAAGGGGACTATTGATTATTGAACCAGCTCGGCTATCCATAAAATGGGACGGACAATTTATCATGTACCAAACCATAGCTATTTCACGGGTGCATAAGAGTAAGCGCCAAACTAATCGAAGATACCAAGAAAAAAGAAATGTTGATAAGAATGGTCTTAATGAATCCATTGCACGACATGAAAATGGGAATAGAAACGATAATTTCTATGATTTTATTGTTCCTGATAATTTTTTATCTCCTAGACGTCGTAGAGAATTGAGAATTCTCATTTGTTTCAATTCAAGAAATGTCAATGTTGGGGATAGAAATCAAGTATTTTGCAATGGGAACAATGTAAAGCGCTGTGGTCAATTTTTTTATGAGGATAAGCATCTTGATGTAGATAAAAATCGATTTATTAAGTTCAAATTATTTCTTTGGCCAAATTATCGATTCGAAGATTTTGCTTGTATGAATCGCTATTGGTTTGATACCAATAATGGTAGTCGTTTCGTTATGTCAAGGATACATATGTATCCACGATTGATAATTAGTTGATGATACATTTACATTACATGGATCAAGCGGCATCTCTGACATGGTATATGAACACAAACAAATATATACAGCCTTATGTTGTTATATTAGATTATGGTACATGATACTGATTACCTGACCTTGATCTTAGCAATTCTATCTAGTAAGTAATGAGTCATCATAATCTTCTTATCTTAGGTCAAAATTCTTCTCTTTTGTAGGTTAGAAATTTTTGATCTATATTTGAATAAAATTGAAAAAAAAAAATTGTATTGATTATCAATTAAGTGAATTAAAAAAAAAGAAGTATACGAATAAATCCCTATTATTGTGTATAACAAATTAAAATGACTGGCATTATTATTACTGATTAGTAAAATCTATATTTGTAATGTAAATAAAGGGACGCAGAATTTTTTGTTATGGTTAAAAATTTATTCATTTCAGTTATTTCGCAAGAAGAAAAAAAAGAAAATAGGGGGTCTGTTGAATTTCAAGTATTCAGTTTCACCAATAAGATACGTAGACTTACTTCCCATTTGGAATTGCACCGAAAAGACTATTTATCTCAGAGAGGTCTACGTAAAATTCTGGGAAAACGTCAACGACTCCTGGCTTATTTGTCAAAGAAAAATAGAGTACGCTATAAAGAATTAATTAGTCAATTGGATATTCGGGAGCCAAAAACTCGTTAAGTTCATTTTTTTATTTATTTATAATAATTAGAATTATAAATATTAATTATTATTTTTTATGAACTTCATTTTGTTTTCAGCAATTCGTGGAATAATGAATCGGGGAAAAAATATATGACTGTACCGACTACAAGAAAAGACCTCATGATAGTCAATATGGGTCCTCAACACCCATCAATGCACGGTGTTCTTCGACTCATCATTACTCTAGATGGGGAAAATGTTATTGACTGTGAACCCGTATTGGGTTATTTACACAGAGGAATGGAAAAAATTGCGGAAAATCGAACAATTATACAATATCTTCCTTATGTAACACGTTGGGATTATTTAGCTACTATGTTTACAGAAGCAATAACGGTAAATGGACCAGAACAGTTGGGAAATATCCAAGTACCGAAAAGAGCGAGCTATATTAGAGTAATTATGCTAGAACTGAGTCGTATAGCTTCTCATTTGTTATGGCTTGGCCCTTTTATGGCAGATATCGGTGCGCAGACCCCTTTCTTCTATATTTTCCGAGAGAGGGAATTGATATATGACCTATTCGAATCTTCCACAGGTATGCGAATGATGCATAATTATTTCCGTATCGGAGGGGTGGCTGCTGATCTACCTTATGGCTGGATAGATAAATGCTTGGATTTCTGTGATTATTTTTTAACAGGGGTTACTGAATATCAAAAGCTTATTACGCGTAATCCTATTTTTTTGGAACGAGTTGAAGGGGTAGGTATTATTAGTGGAGAGGAAGCAATAAATTGGGGTTTATCGGGACCAATGCTACGAGCTTCCGGAATTCCGTGGGATCTTCGTAAAATTGATCATTATGAGTCTTACGACGAATTTGATTGGGAAGTACAATGGCAAAAAGAGGGAGATTCACTAGCCCGTTATTTAGTCCGAATCGGTGAAATGGTGGAATCCATCAAAATTATTCAACAAGCCCTGGAAGGAATTCCCGGAGGGCCCTATGAGAATTTAGAGGTACGGCGTTTTGATAAAACAAAGGATTCTGAATGGAATGATTTTGATTATCGATTCATTAGTAAGAAACCTTCGCCCACTTTTGAATTGTCTAAACAAGAACTTTATGTGAGAGTAGAAGCCCCCAAGGGGGAATTGGGAATTTTTCTGGTAGGAGATCGGAGTGTTTTTCCCTGGAGATGGAAAATTCGTCCACCTGGTTTTATCAATTTGCAAATTCTTCCTCAGCTAGTTAAAAAAATGAAATTGGCCGATATTATGACAATACTAGGTAGTATAGATATTATTATGGGAGAAGTTGATCGTTGAAATGATAATTGATACGATAAAAGTACAAGCTATCAATTCTTTTTCCAGATCGGAATCCTTAAAAGAGGTTTATGGGCTCATATGGTTACT